ATACGGCTCCTCTTTTATGTGCATAATGAAAATAAAACAGCGAATAAAAAAAGATGAAAATATTATCATTATGAACTGAGCAGGGCTAGTGTTTTTACAAGAAATCTCTAGCCAACCTTACTGCAAGAGATCTTTTCTTAAGATCAAACGTGTTGATACTTTATAGAAATGATAACTCCAACAATTTTTTTGTTCTAAACGCCTTATAATTTTCAGGAATTAGTCACTTCAACAGCCTTCGATGGTTATACAGGTATCCAAAATACAAACGAGATGGATGTTTGTTGTCCCGACCATTCTTGTTAGTTCCGATCCTTATCAGGATCGGGATAATTTATAACAAAGTTTTCGTGTTGTTGATTCCTAGGTGTAGTGCCTCTTCCCCTATGTGGCCTATTGGTACTGGTGGAGTAGGATTGACCTGTAAATACAGAACCTATAGGTGTAGCCTTTCGCTCAATACTAGAGTCGACAATTAAACCATAGCATCTGAGGTTACATTAATGGAGGATACACGACAGAAGGAATTGTTCTATTTCCAAACTTTACCTTCAACAAGCGTAGATTTTTTTTTTCAAAATTTTTATTTCTATCCCGATCCCAAATCATGTGTCTTTCTCGTAAGATTGAGAGCAATAAAAAAAAGAATCAAATCGCACCATCTCTGTAATAGGTAAATGCCTCTTTTTCTCCTGAAGTTGTCGGAATTATTCGTAATAAGATATTGGCTATAATTGAAAAGGTCTTATCAATAAAATTTCCATTTATACGCGATCTAGGCATAGGTAGCAATCCATTCTATAATTATTCTCATTACCTCTAGTGGTAAACCGATCCCACAAAGAAAAGAATTGTACAGTACGAAATAACATAAAAACAGATTCATTAATAAAAAAGATATGGGACCTGTATTTATATTTATTCAAATTGTTCTTTTTTGACAGGAATAAAAAAAAAAAACAAAGAAATAAATATTGGAGTACGCTTCGATTTCATCCTAATGTAAATGGAGTAGTATACCAACAAAATAAAGTATTCAATTTCATTTAAGTTACAGATTATAATTTATAATAACTAAAAATTTTTTATTGAATTCTCATCCAATCCAAAGAAGAAAAAAAAGGATCGAATAAGCATTATACGATGAAAAAACCCGCCTGTTTTATTTTGTATGCATAGGAGGTATACACTATACAATCAACTATTATTATATATATATAATTTATATGAATATTTGTAATAGATCTGCAGGGTAGGGTTTGTTGTTGAGAGAGAACTCTAAAACTGGACTGGAAAGGAATTTGAGAATTCTTAAGATATGGAATCATAGTCTAAATAGAATCGTGATCTAAAGAGATCCATTAACCGAAGTGCAAAAATAGACCTATCAATCAGCTGATTCGTTATAATTTAGTGATTGCCTCCGGTACCGTTATAAAATAACAGAAAAAGAGGCGAAGGCTGGTTTGGTTTTGCAAACATGAATAGAATCTTTCTAACAGTTTTCTTATTTTCTATTTATCCGCATAACCTCAAAAGAAAGATATTTCTTTGACTTTGATGAAAATTTATATATTTTTCTAGTTATAATTAGAATTGATTGGTCGTTCCTATCCAATAATCTACTAGTACCGGCTCGCTATTCACTCGGTTTTTGGGTCATAATCATTATGTAGGAGAGATGGCCGAGTGGTTGAAGGCGTAGCATTGGAACTGCTATGTAGGCTTTTGTTTACCGAGGGTTCGAATCCCTCTCTTTCCGTACCTTCATCTAATTCACTGATCTTACTAACCAAAAGAGTAAAATAGCACTATATAAAATTATATTCCAAGACAACAGTTAGACCTTTCTTTGATATATATATTTTATTCCTAATTGCTGTGGCATGTAAAATACTGAAAGGAAAAGAGTAGACAAGGAATGAAAACCTACCTCTCGTTCTATGATACCTAAATGGGATAAAAATACGGATCAAACCCTTATTTATCTTAACCTTAGGTTAATTTACTTCGACGAAAGGGATCAAAATTGTCCGAACCCTTGTGATTTTTTTTATTTTCGTTAGGTTTAGGTCTGGCGCGAATAATATTCTACGACTAGCAATTCATTTATTTTCAAACCGACCCATTTACTATCTATTATTTGATTGACTAATCCTTTATATTGGAATGGTTGAAGAGTCAAATGTTTTGGCATTTCGTCCTGAGAGGATGAATCGAAAGAATTTTGAATCAGAGCTCTAGAGTTTTGTTCATCCCTCGCCGTAATAATATCTCGGGGTTTGCAGCGATAACTTGGTATATCTACTATACGACCATTGACTAAAATATGTCTATGGTTAACTAATTGACGGGCTCCAGGAATAGTTGGAGCCATACCCAATCGAAAAAGGATGTTATCCAAGCGCATTTCAAGTAATTGGAGTAAAACCTGACCTGTTGACCCCTTGGCTTTACCGGCGATACGAACGTATTTAAGTAATTGTCGTTCTGTAAGACCATAATGAAAACGCAACTTTTGTTTTTCTTCTAGACGAATACGATATTGAGATTTTTTACCGGAACGTGATTGGTTTCTAAGATCACTTCCGGCTCTAGGCCTTTTATTAGTTAGTCCCGGTAAAGCTCCCAGGCGGCGTATTTTTTTGAAACGAGGTCCCCGGTAACGCGACATAAAGACTCCTTATTCTTATTTATATTTCTTATTTATATTGAATTCTTATTGATGAAATTTCATTTTACAGAATAAACCTAAACTAAAACTGAACTAAATAATAAATGAAGCGAAGTTTACGAAAGTAGTGTACTTGTACTCTAAATACTCTAAAGAATAATTAGATGAATAAATATCCAGACCTTTCTATTCTATATATATTCTATATAAAGATTCTATATAGATAAAAGGGATTCTTTTCATGGCATAGTTAGAAGTTCCTATAAGATAAAAAATATATTTTTCACAATATTCTTTGATTTCGGATTTAAAAAGGGCATTCTCAATCATGTAAAAACTAGAAGAAAATAAATAGAGAAAAGCCGGCTATCGGAATCGAACCGATGACCATCGCATTACAAATGCGATGCTCTAACCTCTGAGCTAAGCAGGCTCACATAAGATAAATTCTACTGCATAGGGATTGTCATCTGCATAGGGATTGTCATCTTAGCTATTAATTAATATACTTATTTGCATTCTTAGCGATTCCTATTAGCTAGTCATATTCATAATGAATATGACTATAGAAAAAATAAAATATAGAATTGAAAGGAAATATTCAATACTCATACTTACCATAGGCCATAGAATATAACGATAAATGAATATAACGATAAATCTATCGATATATAAATATAATTATTTTATTTATTTTTCTCACATCACAATTATATAGCACAATTCTATAGTTCTATAGTATAGCATTTAATATTAAAAAATATTAGATTCGATCTATTTTTAGATTAAATCATTTTCGTTTTTGCTTTCAAATGCTATTTTAAAGTCTTTTTATTACACTTCTTTATTTTATTCCATATCATACATATTTTATATTTATATTTATAAATGGAATGATTTGTTCTAAATAATGAGACATTATTGCGCTTTGATTCGTAAAGATGGAAGCTCAGACGAAAAAAAGAATCGACCGTTCAAGTATTCCAAATTGCATGGGAAAAACGAGCAGAAGAGAGACATATATACGTGGTATATCTCCATCTATATTGAATTGCAGATACAGAAATGATAGAATCGTTTCTGATTGGACCAAATGTGGGTGCGGGTCTCCTATAGAAGATGAAAGAAGATAGCCAAGAAAAAAAAGAGGATAAAAACTTTTTCGAGATAGGAATCAGTATTTAATGAATTCAACAGTTCCAGTAGAAATGAAATAAAAAAGAGAACGACATCTCAATAAAAATGAGATACTAATCTCAAAACAAAAAGGGGATATGGCGAAATTGGTAGACGCTGCGGACTTAATTGGATTGAGCCTTGGTATGGAAACCTACTAAGTGAGAACTTTCAAATTCAGAGAAACCCCGGAATTAATAAAAATGGGCAATCCTGAGCCAAATCCTATTTTACAAAAACAAACAAAGGCACAGAAGGTGAAAAAAGGATAGGTGCAGAGACTCAATGGAAGCTGTTCTAACAAATGGAATTGACTGTGTTGCATTGGTAGAGGAATCCTTCCATTGAAACTTCCGAAAAGATGAAGGATATACGTATATACATACGTATACGTACTGAAATACTCTATCAAATGATTAATGACGACCTGAATCTGTATTTTTATATGAATTTATATGAAAAAGGGAAAAATTGTTGTGAATCGATTCCATATTGAAGAAAGAATCGAATATTCATTGATCAAAGCATTCACCACACAGTCTGATAGTTCTTTTGCAGAACTAATTAATCGGACGAGAATAAAGATAGAGTCCCATTCTACATGTCAATACCGGCAACAATGAAATTTATAGTAAGAGGAAAATCCGTTGACTTTAAAAATCGTGAGGGTTCAAGTCCCTCTATCCCCAAAAAGCCCATTCAACTCCTTAACTATTTATCTTATCCTTTTTTTCGTTAGTAGTTCAAAATGTGATATATGATACATGTACAAATGACCGTCTTTGACCAAAGACTCCCCATTTGAACGAGTCATGGTCGATAGCATTATTCATACTTAAACTGACAAAGTCTTCCTTTTTTGAAGATCCAAGAAATTATAGCACCTGGATAATACCCTTTGAATTGACATAGACCTAAGTTATCTAGTAAAATGAGGATGCGGTATCGGGAATGGGAATGGTCGGGATAGCTCAGCTGGTAGAGCAGAGGACTGAAAATCCTCGTGTCACCAGTTCAAATCTGGTTCCTGGCACATGATTAATTTTTATGAGTCTCTTTTCCACAAATTACTTAATACTTAATATAAATAGACATATATATTCATTAATAGTTTAGATCATATTACATACGTTTATCCGCCTCGGTCTTT